GAACGGGACTCTATCTTTATTCTCGTCCGATTAATCAGTTCTTCAAAAGATCTATCAGATTATGGAGTGAATGGTTTGATCAATGAATATTCGATTCTTTCTTCAATATGGAATCGATTGACAACAATTCTTCTGTATTATGTATATAGGTTTATCCTTCTTTCTGAAGTTTCGATAGAAGGATTCCTCTACTAACGTAAGACAATCAACTCCATTCGTTAGAACAGCTTCCATCGAGTCTCTGCACCTATCCTTTTTGATTTTCGCTTTCTGAACCTTTGTTTGTTTTCGGAAAACGTGATTTGGCTCAGGATTGCCCATTTTTATTAATTCCAGGGTTTCTCTGAATTTGAAAGTTATCACTTAGTAAGTTTCCATACCAAGGCTCAATCCAATTAAGTCCGTAGCGTCTACCGATTTCGCCATATCCCCCTTTTTGAGATGAAAATCTCATTGTGATCTCGTTCCCTTTTTTTTATACCGGTACCATTGAATTCATTAGATAGATGCCGATTCCTGTCTCGAAAAAGTGTTTTCTCCTCTTTGTCTTTGATTTCTTGTCTATCTTCTTTCATCATATCTATAGGAGGCTCATATTCGGTCCAATCAAAAACGATTTTATCATTTCTGTATCGGCAATTCAATATAGGTGGATACATACGCTATACATCTGTCTCTCTTCCACTCATTTCCCCATGAAATTTAGAATACTTGAACGGTCGATTCTTTTTTTTTTTTTATTTTAATATGATTTGATTTTTGAATTCAAATCATATTAAAATAAAAAAAAAAAAAATTCTATATCGCTAGATTAATCGTTATCTTCTATAATATTTAACAGTTATTTCAAATTCTATATTCTATTCTTTAATATATTCATATTCATTATGAATAGCGAATATGAATAGCTAAGAATTAAAATAGTATAATAGTGAATAGCAAAGATTCTAAGAGTTTATTGAATTCCTATGCATGTGGAATTTATGTTATGTGAGCCTGCTTAGCTCAGAGGTTAGAGCATCGCATTTGTAATGCGATGGTCATCGGTTCGATTCCGATAGTCGGCTTTTCTCTATTTATTTTATTCGATGTTTTACATGATTGATAATGCATCTTTGATTTCAAAGAATATTGAAAAAAATGTCTTCCTCTTTTGGCAAAAGCCATTTATTTATTATGTGATAGGAATTTCCAACTATCTCACGAAAAGAATCCTTTTCTTTTTCTATATATAGAATAGAAAGATCTGGATATTTATCCAACTCATCTCATTATTCTTTAATAGAATAATACTTCAGTAAATTTCGCTTTATTTAGAATTTAGTTCATTTTTAGTTTAGGTTTATTCTGTAGAATGAAATTTCATCAATAAGAATTAATAATTAAATATAAATAAGAAGAAGGAGTCTTTATGTCGCGTTACCGAGGTCCTCGTTTCAAAAAAATACGCCGCCTGGGGGCTTTACCAGGGCTAACTAATAAAAGGCCCAGAGCTGGAAGTGATCTTAGAAACCAATCGCGTTCCGGGAAAAAATCCCAATATCGAATTCGCCTAGAAGAAAAACAAAAATTGCGTTTTCATTATGGTCTTACAGAACGACAATTACTTAAATACGTTCGTATCGCCGGAAAGGCAAAAGGGTCAACAGGTCAGGTTTTATTACAATTACTTGAAATGCGCCTGGATAACATTCTTTTTCGGTTGGGTATGGCTCCGACTATTCCGGGAGCTCGCCAATTAGTTAATCATAGACATATTTTAGTCAATGGTCGTATAGTAGATATACCAAGTTATCGCTGCAAACCCCGAGATACTATTGCGGCGAGGGATGAACAAAAATCTAAAGCTCTAATTCAAAATTCTCTCGATTCATCCCCCCATGAGGAATTGCCAAACCATTTGACTCTTCAACCATTCCAATATAAAGGATTAGTCAATCAAATAATAGATAGTAAATGGGTCGGTTTGAAAATAAATGAATTGCTAGTTGTAGAATATTATTCTCGTCAGACTTAAACCTAACAAAAAGGAAAATCAACACTAATAAGAATAAGGGTTCGACCATTTTGCTCCCTTTCGGCGAAGTAAATTAACCTAAGGTTAAGATAAATAAGGGTTTGATCCGGATTTTTCTTCCATTTAGGTATCATAGACCGAGAGGGAGATTTTCATTCCTTGTCTACTCTACTCTTTTCTTTCACAGTATTTTCCGTACCACAGCCATTAGGAATAGAGAATCCTTATCAAAGAAAGGTCTAACTGTTGGAATAGTCGTATCCATTGCTATTTGATCTATTGTGGTTAGTAAGATCGATGAATTAGGTGAAGGTACGGAAAGAGAGGGATTCGAACCCTCGGTAAGCAAAAGCCTACATAGCAGTTCCAATGCTACGCCTTCAACCACTCGGCCATCTCTCCTACATAATGATTATGACCCAAAAACCTAAAATCGAGTGAATAGTGAATCATTCTAGATTATTGGGTAGGTACAACCAATCA